GTAAGTTCCGGATATCCAATTTTTATATTAGAAGGATTACCATATATAACACAAAATTTCTCCACCGATTCTTTTTAGTCGAGCTTCTCGGTCTGTCATTATACCTTGAGAAGTCGAAAGGATTACAATTCCTATTCCGCCTAAAATTCGTGGAATTCGTTGAGAGTTAGAATAGATTCGTAGACCCGGTCGACTTATTCTCTTTAAATTGAAAATCGTTTTATAGGATTCTTTCTTATTTCGTCTATGTCTTAGGGTTAAAATCAAAAAATATTGGTTGTTTTCGCGATGTTTCCTTACGTTTTCGATAAAACCCTCTCGTAAAAGTATTTTAACAATGCTTTCGGTGATGTTAGTCGATCCTATACGAACCGTTCCTTTTCTATTCATGTCAGCATTTCGTATAGAGGTTATTATATCAGCAATAGTGTCTTTCCCCATGATAAGTTAAAATTCCTTATTGTTCTATAAATTTTGATATAATCAACATGTTCTTTTTCTTTTATTTATATATAGATATAGACGAATTATATATTAATATATGAATTTAATTATTAATATTTGATTATTAAGGGTATATGCGTGATACACAATCTATTTATTAATTTTATTTCAATACCGTTTTTTTTATCCTATACTAAACTATCGATACTTAGGTCTTATAATACCTCAGGAGCTAATGAAACTATTTTAGTAAAGTTTAATTGTCTCAATTCCCGTGGGATCGCCCCAAAAACTCGAGTTCCTTTTGGATTTCCTTCTTGATCAATGACAACTGCGGCATTGTCATCATATCGTATTATCGTTCCGTTGTTACGTTTGAGTTCTTTACAAGTACGTACAATTACAGCTCTGATCACTTCTGATCTTTCTAGAGGAGTATTTGGTATTGCTTCCTTGATTACAGCAACAATAACGTCACCAATATGAGCATATCGGCGATTACTAGCTCCTATTATTCGAATACACATCAATTCTCGAGCCCCGCTGTTGTCTGCTACATTCAAATAGGTTTGTGGTTGAATCATATCATTTTTTTTTGTATCTCTTCTTTTAATGCAAAGGACGAAGTAAAAAAATATTGTTTGTCAAAAAAAGAAAACTTATAATCTTTTTATCCTTAAATGTTATTTAGCTTTTTCATTCTATATTCCTATTCAGAAATAATGAATTGGGTTTTTATAGGCATTTTTGATGCCGCTATTGAAATAGCTTTTCTGGCTATGTTTTCGGGTACACCACCCATTTCATAAAGGATTTTACCTGGTTTAACCACAGCTACCCAATACTCCGGGGATCCTTTCCCAGAACCCATACGCGTTTCCGCAGGTCTTACTGTAACTGGTTTGTCTGGAAATATACGTACCCAAATTTTTCCACCACGTCGTACATTTCGTGTCATTGCTCGTCGCCCTGCTTCTATTTGTCTAGATGTGATCCAAGCGGGTTCAAGTGTTTGAAGAGCATATCTGCCAAAACAAATACGATTCCCACGAGAAGATATTCCTTTTAGTCTTCCTCGATGTTGTTTACGAAATCTGGTTCTTTTTGGGTTATAGTTGATGGTTTTTTTCTAAATTCTAAATTAGAAATTCCATCTCTACTACAGAACTGAACGTGAGAGTTTCTTCTCATCCAGCTCCTCGCGAATAAAAGGACTAAAAAAGCTTGTATTTAAGATATAGATGTAGTTAATGATTAATTCTATTAATCATGGTATTTTTTGAAATTTCATCCGATCTCTTCTAAATTTTTGTATGTCTTTTTCGAAATGGAATCCAAGATTAATTCTATTTATTTTTAAATAACGTAATATCATCATCTCGAATGTCGTTTTTGTTAGAGTTAGAATATTCTAACAAATCCTTATTTTCTTTTATCTTTTGAATTTTTTTTTTTTGATTACTTTTTTTTTCAAATAAAAAAAATTTCGCCGACGAATATTTACTCTTTCAATCTCTATTTAAGTTTGATGTTTATCCCACGAGGTCTCTGAATAAAAATCAGAATAGATAATAAAGTTTCTGGTTTATTCCGCCATCCTGTCCAATGAATTACTAAGATTTGTTTTTCAAGAGAATCCTCTATATTCATGGGTTCCGTCGTTCCCATCGCTTCTTGATTAATCATTAGGCCCGAATTCTACAATGGAGCTCTTACATGAAATTTTGAATTTCATTTTTTTATTTGTTTTTGAGTCAATTTTCTCAGTTTTTATTGGCTCAAGGCTCTTAATTTTTGGTTTTCGGAACAGATTTATCTAATTATTATGAATGAATCTGTATTGATGCTTTATTACATTGCTTTTCTTACAGTGACCTCATAGACTTTCCAAATTGGAATCATATATCATTAATATTCAATTTTTTCTCTCTTTCTTTCTTTCATCCTTCCATTTATCCGTATACTTTTGATTACCTTTCATAAGTTACTAATCATATTTATTTATTCTTTTTTTTGTAAAAAAAATTCAGTTGCTACAATGATATGATCAGTCTAT